ATGAATCTAAGTGGAATAAGCAAAGTGGATTCCTTGTCGGTTAGTCGAGTTCCAATGAAAACCACACAATTGAAGGAAATGTCCGAATTTGCTATTTAGAAAATCAATAAACTAAGGTTTTGTCGTTCTAGATATCGGATTCAACGGAAACAATTACAGCAGTAGGGGGGGGAAATCAAAAAACAAGTCGAGCAAAATTATACAAAGTTATATACAAGTTGCTACCCCCCCCTTAGTCTTTCTTTAATTGAATTTCGTTTGATTAGACAGAAGTTACTTAAAAACTTCCGCTTTCTTTAAAAGATTCTGAACAGTTCCTGTGGGTTGAGCACCTTTTTCAAGGAAATATAGAATAAGAGGAACGTTTAAATAAGTTTGATTTTTCATTGGATCATAAAACCCCACTTTTCTAAGATCTTTTCCTTCTCTTCGGGATCGAACATCAATTGCAACGATTCGATAGACGGCTCATTGGGATAGATGTAGATGACCAACACCCCCCCTAGAACCGTATAGGAAGTTTTCTCCTCGTACGGCTCGAGAAAAATGATTTGCTTCGAAGTTTTGTCTATGTATGCAATTCTAATAAATTAAATGTAAATTAAATGACAAATGGGCCTAGAAAATCAATTAGACTCTGATTTCAGTCTTTTTTCCTTCCTGAAAATGAAAAAGAAACCATTCGTACTCATAACTCAAGTTGGATAACTCTCAAATAGCTCAAAGGAAAAATCTTTAGTCACTTTCATTTATTGAGTGGTCTTTAACCCCTTTTGTTTTGTTTGTCTTTTGTCTCGTTTCAAATTCTATTTGGATTCTTTAGTCTGATCCAATTAGTGAGACTATCGAGACAATTAAAAAGGTCTTTCCTTGTTCTTAGATCCTTTATCCTTATTTTAAATCATTGGGTTTAGACATTACTTCGGTGCTTCTTAATGCTTTCAAAGTGGCAGCAACATACCCCTTTTTTGATTTCTTTCTATCAAAAAATCCTACGGACAGTTGATTCACGTGTGATACACTTTGAATCGAAAAAGTTTGCTAAATTCTAACAAGTCTTGCTTTTGAATTGGAAACTTGCTCGAATTGGATCCTTTCGATTTCTATATATGGAAGATACGTTTACGAAGTTGTTCCGATTAATTGGCATTAACCCTAGATCCTTGCCCCCGAGAAATGAATTAATCCTTTCTACTCGAGCTTCATCGTGGACTATTTACAACCCAACAAAAAATCGAGTGTAACAGAACAAACAATGTCGAGCCAAGAGCACTCTCATCCTTAGATAAATCAAAATGGTGGATGGAAAAATCCACAACGGATCGTGTCCTTCAAGTCGCACGTTGCTTTCTACCACATCGTTTCAAACGAAGTTTTAACATAATATTCCTCTAATTTGGAACCGGTATGGAATTGATTCAATTATGGAATCATGAATAGTCATTGGTTCAGTTGTACATAGACATCGTAATCTAGGCTTTTTCTTCTATATATGATAATATGATATGATACGATTTTTCTGAAAAAGTCTTAGCAAGACAGCATCTTTCACATACATAAATAATATATAGATAATAGCAAGAAATCGAAATATATAAACGAATAACTTTTTTAATCTGCATCTTCAAGTGACTCAACAGGATAGATTAAACGATTTCCTACTTTTTGAGTACCAAATAAAGATTCCACTTACAAGCAATCATTAAAAATATTTAATAAAAATAGTTCTAATTGAAATTGAAAAAGTTTCCTATTTAGACATCATTATTTCATTTTATTATTTAATTTGAAGAAAATTAGACAATAAGCATGACGTTTGATCTTCATAGGAAGATAAGTCTTTCTTTTTGAATTGACTCATCACTTTTAAATAGATAAAAGAAAAGAAAAACGAAATCCAATTTTTTTTCATGAGATGGATAAAAAAATGATCTAAGTTAAGATTTGAATCTTTATTCTTTTCGTCTGATTACGAAAATCAAATTACGAAAATAAAAAAAATAAGGAGGGTTTTTCGTATCTATCAGATAGACTGAAGAGTTGTCACTGTTATAGATATTCTATAATATAGAATTTAAATAATTTAAGGTATCAAAAATCTTTTTCACAAAAACCGAAAAATTATTTTCATTGAAATAGAACGATACATACCATATAAGCGAAATATTTCCTCATTTTATATATTTTAGATGATATATATTTATAGATTTTGTTTAACATGGAATTAAGTAATATTTCACAATAATCGACTCTTATCATAAAGTGAATAAAAGGGTGATAGGGGAAATCACCCCTGCCTCAAGTGTTCTGTAGATTTCCAATTTTTACTTAGAACCAAACACGAAATACCTAACTAAAATGAGATTCAAAGAAAATATATCGGCTCCATAACATATTTCTATATGATATGTAACTTGATCATTTGTTAATGAGATTCGAACAGACACAGATATTAAAATGAATACGGATTTACTCCTATCCACTGACCTACTTCTTTCTATAGTCATAATGGAGCATAAAAAATTGGATATGTACTGGGACGGAAGGATTCGAACCTCCGAATGGCGGGACCAAAACCCGTTGCCTTACCACTTGGCCACGCCCCATTTCAATTTCTAATCTACACTAAGAAACAATAATATTGGTATTGGTTGTTTGTCAACTCCAGTCCAAATATCTATATATCTATAGAATAGATTGGTACTAGGATTTTGATACATATAGATATAGAATTCAACTTAATTTATTGATCATTACATAGAATTCAATTAAGATATTGTATGAAAGTATGATTTCTTCTATTCTCCTTTGAGAATTGGAGGATTTTTGATTGGGTGGGTTCAAAGAAAAAGAAGGATTTTTTGTCTACCTTACTTACTTTCTTCCTTGTTCCTTATATCAAAAACTCAATCAAAATGCAATTATCTCCAAGAACAAAATGTCTGTTATGCTTAATATCGTTAGTTTGATCTGTATTAATTCTGCCCTTTATTCGAGTAGTTTTTTCTTCGGCAAATTGCCTGAAGCGTATGCTTTTTTGAATCCAATCGTAGATGTTATGCCAGTCATACCTGTGCTTTTTTTTCTCTTAGCTTTTGTTTGGCAAGCTGCTGTAAGTTTTCGATGAGATCCTTAATAATAATATCTTAGAAAATGCATGATTCCTTCGAGAAAAATTCTAACAATTGAGAAAATCAGATAAGTTTTAGAGTATGAATCCTAGATTAGCACACTGAAATTCTTGGATAGTCGCCATAAATCCGGCTTACCCCCATTTCCTCATTTTTGACCCCCTTTCCAGTGAAAGACCCTAACCCCATTAGGGTCTCCCACAATATCGAATTTGGATATGAAAGAAGTTTTTGATAATGAAAAACAAATGAATTTGTGACAATTCATGAAAAAAAACCTGATTTCGTGGTGTCAAAATAGGATATGTGGTAGAAAAATGGAAGATCTATTCTCTTTTTTTTCCAAAAAATCATCTTGGAGATTGTGTAATGCTTACTCTGAAACTCTTCGTTTATACCGTAGTAATCTTTTTTGTTTCTCTCTTTATCTTTGGATTCCTATCTAATGATCCGGGGCGTAATCCTGGACGTGAAGAATAAAATCCAAAAGGTTTTCCTTGGGAAATTTTCCAATTTTCTTAGGATTTTATCTATTCCACACGCTTAACTAAGATTTTCAAAATTGAAAAATAAAATAAAGCAAGTCATTAACGGAAACGGAAAGAGAGGGATTCGAACCCTCGGTACAAATAACTCGTACAACGGATTAGCAATCCGACGCTTTAGTCCACTCAGCCATCTCTCCCAATTGCAAAAGATAATTACTACATTACATTACACATAATGTAAGGAGTCTTTCTCTCTCTTTTTTCTCTATTCTAAACTAAAAGAGGGGCTCGAGCCCGCCACTAATCGAACTAAAGAAAAATAAGGAAGACCTCCTTGTGTTGATTTTGTTCGAAAGGCCCTTGTTATTCTGATGGCCTGGCCTGGTCAGTACCTAGCCGGGCCTTTTTTTTGTTCTAACGAATTATAGATAAATAATGATTTATCTGATATCTGATTTGAAAACACAAATATTTTTTTTTTATTATATTATTATATTCAATTGAATATTTTATATTCAAGCAACAACAAAAAGAATAAAAACTGTTTCCATTTTTTTCTTGTTATATTTTATTTCATTTTCCGAACTAAAAAAGAAACTATAGATTCTGGACAATGCATTTTTCTGTTATGATTGTAGTGTTTTTTTCGATCCGTATCTATCTTCTTTCAGCAAAAAAGAAAACTTTAGTTATTTAATTTCAATTAAATGAAGCCTCTTTTCCAAATCTCATTAAATTTTTATCTACCCACGAAAAAGTTCAACACTCCAAGTTTGATGATTCTTTGATGATCCTATCTTGATCATGCTCAATTATCTTGTTCGACAAAAGCTCCATTTGTATACAATAATCATATTGTAGCGGGTATAGTTTAGTGGTAAAAGTGTGATTCGTTCTATTAGCCCTTTAATAGTTAAAGGGTCTTTCGGTTTTATTCATATTCCGATCAAAAACTTTATTTCTTAAAAGGATTTAATCCTTTACCTCTCAATGATAAAGTCGAGAAAAAAATACACATTCTCGTGATTTGTATCCATGAGTCACTTATAAATTGAAAAGTTGGATTATGAAATTGCGAAACATAATTTTTGAATTGGATCAAGACTTCCAATTGAATAAGTATGAGTAAAGGATCCATGGCTGAAGATAAAAAGTCAATTTCCAATCGTAACTAAATCTTCCATTTTTTTTTGGATGTCTAAAGAAAGAAATTGAAGCAAAATAGCTATTCAACGATGTCTTTGGTTTACTAGAGACATCGCCATATTGTTTTAGCTCGGTGGAAACAAAATCCTTTTCCTTAGGATCCTCTCAAATAGAAATAGAGAACGAAGTAACTAGAAAGATTGTTAGAATCACCTTCTTCTAGAAGGATCATCTA